AACAATAAATAACAGGTACAAATATTAAATCGAGGTACCCATTCTATGATAACTCTCAACAGTCTCCCCTCCATTTTTGTGCCTTTAGTGGGCTTAGTATTTCCGGCAATTGCAATGGCTTCTTTATCTCTTTATGTTCAAAAAAACAAGATTTTTTAGATACAACAAGGACAAATCTTATATATATATATTTTTTTTCAAGACTTACTTGGATCATAACACGGATATCTATTTAGTAAAATATGGTATAATATGCGGCTTCCTTCGGGCATAAGCTCTTATGTATGTGTAAACATGATAAATGAATTATAACTATTTTCAAATAGATCGGAGAATTTCTGAAATGTAAAGTCAATATATCTATATGTATTAGGAAATCATATGAAAGGGATGTTATTATTTTAGTTTGGATCTAAGAAATTCGATGAATTATCCCTAAAGGTTCACATCATAATAGTGCTGGTTGATGAGAGTTACTTCGGAAACAAAAAAAAGTAAAAAAAAAATTATTTTTGTTATTCTCCCAATTCCAATAAAATGCAACTAGGTCTAGTTAGAGTATGAGTTGGCGATCAGAACGTATATGGGTAGAACTTATAGCGGGGTCTCGAAAAACAAGTAATTTCTGTTGGGCCTTTATTCTTTTTTTAGGTTCATTAGGGTTTTTATTGGTTGGAACGTCCAGTTATTTTGGTAGGAATTTTATATCTTTATTTCCTTCTCAGCAAATAATTTTTTTTCCACAAGGTATCGTGATGTCTTTCTATGGGATCGCAGGTCTTTTTATTAGCTCCTATTTGTGGTGCACAATTTCGTGGAATGTAGGTAGTGGTTATGATCGATTCGATATAAAAGAGGGCATAGTGTGTATTTTTCGTTGGGGATTTCCTGGAAAAAATCGTCGCATATTCCTCCGATTCCTTATGAAAGACATTCAGTCCATCAGAATAGAAATTAAAGAGGGTATTTATGCTCGTCGTGTCCTTTATATGGAAATAAAAGGACAAGGAGCCATTCCCTTGACTCGTACTGATGAGAATTTTACTCCACGAGAGATTGAGCAAAAAGCTGCTGAATTGGCCTATTTCTTGCGTGTACCAATTGAAGTATTTTGAAAAAAGGAACTGAAGAATGAATACTTTGCAAGAGATAAAAAACTCAAGAATCATCTTTTTTTCTATAGCATAACTTAACTGAAGTTTCTTCAGAACGCTTACTCGAGCCAAAGCAAACGTATATGAAACAATTCTAAAACGAAATTGTTTATGTCCACAATTTTTTTTATGCGTATGTAAATCCACTTAACTCAATTCAGTAACAAATCTAAATGATAGATTCATCATATATCAAAACAAAACATTTCATCATAAAGTAAAGAATTTTTTTCTAAATATTTGATATTTTGATAGAACGGGAGTTCTTTCGTCTCGAAATCCGACTACTATTAATTTGAAGAGGGCTCTTTCTTATTCTATATTCTTTCTAAATTCAAGGACTAACCGCTGTACTGAATCACAAAAAAATCCGGAAATACATCGATGACTTGTAATAGAACTTATGCTTGATAGAAATATTAGTATCATATAGAGTCGACGAATGAGGTGCGTTCATTAAAAATTTTAAAATTCACAGACGAAAAAATGGCAAAAAAGAAAGTATTAATTTCCCTTCTATATCTTGCATCTATAGTATTTTTGCCTTGGTGGATCTCTCTCTCATTTAATAAAAGTCTGGAATCTTGGTTTACTAATTGGTGGAATACTAGGCAATCCGAAATTTTTTTGAATGATATTCAAGAAAAGAGTATTCTAAAAGAATTCATAGACTTAGAGGAACTCTTACGTTTGGACGAAATGATAAAGGAATACCCGGAAACACATTTACAAAAGCCTCGCATCGAAATCTACAAAGAAACGATCCAATTGATCAAGATGCACAACGAGGATCGCATCCATACAATTTTACACTTCTCGACAAATATAATCTGTTTCGGTATTCTAAGTGGTTATTCTATTCTAGGTAATGAAGAACTTGTTATTCTTAACTCTTGGTTTCAAGAATTCCTATACAACTTAAGCGACACAATAAAAGCTTTTTCTATTCTTTTATTAACTGATTTATGTATAGGATTCCATTCGCCCCACGGTTGGGAATTAATGATTGGCTCTGTCTACAAAGATTTTGGATTTGCTCATAATGATCAAATTATATCCGGTCTTGTTTCTACTTTTCCAGTCATTTTAGATACAATTTTTAAATATTGGATCTTTCGTTATTTAAATCGTGTATCTCCTTCACTTGTAGTGATTTATCATTCAATGAATGACTGAAAAGTGATCGAACGATCCAATTATAATATTTGTTACTTTGTACATAAGCAAAACATTCAAAATTGTACTTACTACCCATCCAAGGAATTCCTCCAATATTCCAGTAAAATTATTTATATTTAATATTTAAGTAAATAGCAAAATTATAGATAGGGAACTATACTAGCGAC